GTCCCCGTAGCTTACAATCAAAGCATGGCACTGAAGACGCCAAGACGGCCCTACACTCACCCGGGGACAAAAGACTTAGTCCTAACCTTACCATTAGTTCTTGCTAGATATATACATGCAAGTATCCGCACTCCAGTGTAAATGCCCTTGACTCCTACGCCGTAGGTAAAAGGAGCCGGCATCAGGCACGCCCATGGCAGCCCAAGACGCCTTGCTTAGCCACACCCCCACGGGTACTCAGCAGTAATTAACATTAAGCAATGAGTGTAAACTTGACTTAGTCATAGCAACTCAGGGTTGGTAAATCTTGTGCCAGCCACCGCGGTCACACAAGAGACCCAAGCTAATCGTTTGCGGCGTAAAGAGTGGACTCATGCTTATCACACTAATTAAGGTCAAAACGCAACTGAGCTGTCATAAGCCTAAGATGCATTTAAAACCGCCCTAAAGATGACCCTAAATTCACAAGACTTAATGAACTCCACGAAAGCCAGGGCACAAACTGGGATTAGATACCCCACTATGCCTGGCCCTAAATCTTGATGCTCTATATAACCAAAGCATCCGCCTGAGAACTACGAGCACAAACGCTTAAAACTCTAAGGACTTGGCGGTGCCCCAAACCCACCTAGAGGAGCCTGTTCTGTAATCGATACTCCACGATACACCCGACCACTTCTTGCCATGGACAGCCTACATACCGCCGTCGCCAGCTCACCTCCTCTGAGAGCACTACAGTGAGCACAACCGCCCTAACCCCGCTAACAAGACAGGTCAAGGTATAGCTTATGAAGTGGAAGAAATGGGCTACATTTTCTAATCTAGAAAATCCCACGAAAAGGGGCATGAAATAGCCCCTAGAAGGCGGATTTAGCAGTAAAGAGGGATAATATAAGCCCCCTTTAAGCTGGCTCTGGGGCACGTACATACCGCCCGTCACCCTCCTCATAAGCTCTAAACTACCAATAAATAATACTCCTACCTGCTAAAGATGAGGTAAGTCGTAACAAGGTAAGTGTACCGGAAGGTGCACTTAGCACACCAAGACGTAGCTACAATGTAAAGCATTCAGCTTACACCTGAAAGATGCCTGCCACACACCAGGTCGTCTTGAAGCCAACTCTAGCCCAACCCCCCACGACAACCGCACATAAAAATCTACTAAATCTTTAAATCAAAACATTCTTCCAACTAAGTATAGGCGATAGAAAAGTCATTAGGCGCTATAGAGATCTGTACCGCAAGGGAGAGATGAAATAACAATGAACTAAGCCGAGCAATAAACAGCAAAGATAAACCCTTGTACCTCTTGCATTATGGTCTAGCTAGAATAACCAAGCAAAGTGGACTTAAGCTTGCCACCCCGAAACCTAAGCGAGCTACTTGTAAGCAGCTAACCCTGAGCGAACCCGTCTCTGTTGCAAAAGAGTGGGACGACTTACTAGTAGAGGTGAAAAGCCAATCGAGCTAGGTGATAGCTGGTTACCTGCAAAACGAATCTAAGTTCACCCTTGACACCTCCTCCAGGAGCCCTTACCACAACCCCAATGTAGGTCATCAAGAGTAATTTAAAGGAGGTACAGCTCCTTTAAAAAAGGATACAACCTTCACTAGCGGATAATTACAGCCTTACATAACAATTGTGGGCCTTTAAGCAGCCATCAGTAAAGAGTGCGTCAAAGCTCCCCTTTACAAAAATCCTAAATCCGTATGACTCCCTCCCCACTAGCAGGTCAACCTATACTAATAGGAGAGTTAATGCTAAAATGAGTAACTAGGGCAAACCCCCTCTTAAGCGCAAACTTACATCTACACATTATTAACAGGCACCTAATACTCACACTACAACAAGACTACGTATTACATCCCCTGTTATCCCAACCCAGGAGCGCATGCTAGAAAGATTGAAATCTGTAAAAGGAACTAGGCAAATCTCCAAGGCCCGACTGTTTACCAAAAACATAGCCTTCAGCCAAACGAGTATTGAAGGTGATGCCTGCCCAGTGACTTTGTTCAACGGCCGCGGTATCCTAACCGTGCGAAGGTAGCGCAACCAATTGTCTCATAAATTGAGACTTGTATGAATGGCTAAACGAGGTCTTAACTGTCTCTTGCAGATAATCAGTGAAATTGATCTTCCTGTGCAAAAGCAGGAATAAACGCATAAGACGAGAAGACCCTGTGGAACTTAAAAATCAGCAGCCACCTCGCAACAAAACTTAACCTACTAGGCTCACCAGACATGATGCTGGCTCGCATTTTTCGGTTGGGGCGACCTTGGAGAAAAACAAAACCTCCAAAAATAAGACCACCCCTCTTAACTAAGAGCAACCCCTCGACGACTAACAGTAACCAGGACCCAATATAATTGACCAATGGACCAAGCTACCCCAGGGATAACAGCGCAATCTCCTCCAAGAGTCCATATCGACGAGGAGGTTTACGACCTCGATGTTGGATCAGGACATCCTAATGGTGCAGCCGCTATCAAGGGTTCGTTTGTTCAACGATTAATAGTCCTACGTGATCTGAGTTCAGACCGGAGCAATCCAGGTCGGTTTCTATCTATGTCGTACTTTTCCCAGTACGAAAGGACCGGAAAAGTGAGGCCAATGATTCAACACATGCCTCCTCCCTAAGTAATGAATACAACTAAATTACAAAGAGATCCCACACAGTACCCAATCCTAGAAAAGGATCGCTAGCGTGGCAGAGTTTGGTAAATGCAAAAGGCTTAAGCCCTTTACCCAGAGGTTCAAGTCCTCTCCCTAGCTCACTACCTTCCATGTTTATAACCTACCTCATTATATCACTATCGTACGCAGTACCAATCCTAATCGCCGTAGCATTCCTGACTCTAGTGGAACGAAAAGTTCTAAGCTACATGCAAGCTCGAAAAGGCCCTAACATTGTAGGGCCTTTCGGGCTCCTCCAACCAGTGGCAGATGGTGTCAAACTATTCATTAAAGAACCCATCCGCCCATCCACCTCCTCCCCAATTCTTTTTATCATGACCCCCATTCTAGCCCTGCTCTTAGCCATTACAATCTGAATTCCTCTCCCCCTCCCCTTCTCCCTCACCGACCTTAACTTGGGCCTCCTCTTTCTTCTAGCCATATCAAGCCTAGCAGTCTACTCCATCCTATGATCTGGCTGAGCCTCCAACTCAAAGTACGCACTCATTGGGGCACTACGAGCAGTAGCACAAACCATCTCCTATGAAGTAACACTAGCCATCATTCTTCTATCCGTGATTATATTAAGTGGAAATTACACTCTCAATACCCTTGCCACCACCCAAGAACCCATATACCTCATCTTCTCCTCCTGACCCCTCGCAATAATGTGATACATCTCCACCCTTGCCGAAACTAATCGAGCCCCATTCGACCTTACCGAAGGAGAATCCGAACTAGTCTCTGGCTTCAACGTAGAATATGCCGCAGGCCCATTCGCCCTTTTCTTCCTGGCCGAATATGCTAACATCATACTAATAAACACCATAACTGCCATCCTCCTCCTAAACCCAAGTTCATTAAACCTACCCCCTGAACTATACCCCCTAATTCTAGCCACAAAAACTCTTCTTCTCTCCTCTGGATTCCTTTGAGTCCGTGCCTCTTACCCACGATTCCGCTACGATCAGCTCATACATCTCCTCTGAAAAAATTTCCTACCCTTAACCCTAGCCCTATGCCTATGACACACTAGCATGCCCATCTCCTATGCAGGCCTTCCACCCTACCTAAGAAAAACACCCCAACAAATGGAAATGTGCCTGAACTCAAGGGTCACTATGATAAAGTGAACATAGAGGTACACTAACCCTCTCATTTCCTTCACCTTAGAAAAGCAGGATTCGAACCTACACAAAAGAGATCAAAACTCCTCATACTTCCTCTATATTATTTTCTAGCAGGGTCAGCTAATAAAGCTATCGGGCCCATACCCCGAAAATGATGGTTTAACCCCTTCCCCTACTAATGAACCCACACGCCATATTAGTTTCAACCCTAAGCCTACTCTTAGGAACAACCATCACCATTTCAAGCAACCACTGGGTCATAGCTTGAACCGGACTAGAAATTAACACTCTTGCAATCATCCCATTTATCTCCGAACCTCACCACCCACGAGCTATTGAAGCCACAGTCAAATACTTCCTAGTACAAGCAACAGCATCACCCCTACTCTTATTCTCAAGTATGTCCAATGCCTGAGCCACTGGACAATGAGATATTACCCAACTCACCCACCCAACATCATGCATTCTACTTACAATTGCAATCTCCATAAAGCTAGGACTAGTACCATTCCACTTTTGATTCCCAGAAGTACTTCAAGGTTCATCCATAACCACAGCACTACTACTATCCACAGCCCTAAAACTTCCCCCAATTACCATCCTCCTCATAACATCCCACTCACTAAACCCAACTCTACTGACCATTATGGCTATCTCCTCAGCAGCCCTGGGAGGCTGAATAGGACTCAATCAAACTCAAATCCGAAAAATCTTAGCCTTCTCCTCCATCTCCCACATAGGATGAATAGTGGTCATCATCATTTACAACCCAAACCTCACCCTTCTAACCTTCTACCTCTATACCCTTATAACCACCACTGTATTCCTCACTCTTAGCACCACTAAAACACTAAAACTAACAACAATGATAACCTCGTGAACAAAAACCCCCATACTAACCGCAACATTAATAATAACCCTACTCTCACTAGCGGGCCTTCCACCACTAACAGGCTTCTTACCTAAATGACTCATCATTCAAGAGCTTACCAAGCGAGAAATAACCTTAACAGCCACAATCATGGCTATGCTTTCTCTACTTGGGCTATTCTTCTACCTCCGCCTTGCATACTACTCGACAATCACTCTGCCCCCCAACACTACAAACCACATAAAACAGTGGCACACCAACAAAACCACAAGCACCCCAGTTGCCATCCTAACCTCATTAGCCACCCTGCTCCTGCCACTCTCCCCCATAATTCTCACAACCCTTTAAGAAACTTAGGATCGACCCAAACCAAAGGCCTTCAAAGCCTTAGACAAGAGTTAAACCCTCTTGGTTTCTGCTAAGACTCGCAGGACATTAACCTGCATCCCCCGAATGCAACTCAGATGCTTTAATTAAGCTAGAACCTTGACTAGACAGATGGGCCTCGATCCCATAAACTCCTGGTTAACAGCCAGACGCCTAAACCAACAGGCTTCTATCTATTAGACTCCGGCACTCTTAACGTGCATCAATGAGCTTGCGACTCAACATGAAACTTTCACTACAGAGTCGATAAGAAGAGGAATTTAACCTCTGTAAAAAGGACTACAGCCTAACGCTTCATACACTCAGCCATCTTACCTGTGACCCTAATCAATCGATGATTATTCTCTACTAACCACAAAGACATCGGCACCCTATACCTAATCTTCGGCGCATGGGCCGGCATAGTTGGCACCGCACTTAGCCTCCTCATCCGAGCAGAACTGGGACAACCCGGTACCCTCCTAGGAGATGACCAGATCTATAATGTAATCGTCACAGCTCATGCCTTCGTAATAATCTTCTTTATAGTTATACCAATCATAATTGGGGGCTTTGGAAACTGATTAGTTCCCCTCATAATTGGTGCCCCCGACATAGCATTCCCCCGGATGAACAACATAAGCTTCTGGCTCCTACCCCCATCCTTCCTTCTACTTCTAGCCTCCTCCACAGTCGAAGCTGGTGCAGGAACAGGATGAACCGTCTACCCTCCCCTAGCTGGCAACCTAGCTCACGCCGGAGCCTCTGTAGACCTTGCCATCTTCTCCCTTCACCTTGCTGGTATCTCCTCTATTCTAGGGGCCATCAACTTCATCACAACTGCCATTAACATAAAACCCCCAGCCCTCTCACAATACCAAACCCCACTATTCGTCTGATCAGTCCTCATCACTGCCGTCCTCCTTTTACTATCCCTCCCAGTACTTGCCGCCGGCATCACAATACTGCTCACAGACCGAAACCTAAACACTACCTTCTTTGATCCTGCTGGTGGAGGGGACCCAGTACTATACCAACATCTCTTCTGATTCTTTGGTCATCCTGAAGTCTATATCCTAATTTTACCAGGATTCGGGATTATCTCCCACGTAGTGGCCTACTACGCAGGTAAAAAAGAACCCTTCGGCTACATAGGCATAGTATGAGCCATGCTATCTATTGGCTTCCTAGGCTTTATCGTTTGAGCTCACCATATATTTACAGTAGGCATGGACGTAGACACCCGAGCATACTTCACATCAGCCACTATAATCATTGCCATCCCAACGGGCATTAAAGTCTTCAGCTGACTAGCCACTCTCCATGGCGGGACTATCAAATGAGACCCCCCAATATTATGAGCCCTAGGCTTCATCTTCCTCTTCACCATTGGAGGCCTTACAGGAATTGTCCTAGCAAACTCCTCCCTAGACATTGCTCTACACGACACATACTACGTAGTCGCTCACTTCCACTATGTCCTCTCAATAGGAGCTGTCTTCGCTATTCTAGCAGGATTCACTCATTGATTCCCACTATTCACAGGATATACCCTCCACCCCACATGAGCTAAAGCCCATTTCGGAGTAATATTCACCGGCGTCAACTTAACATTCTTCCCCCAACACTTCCTCGGCCTTGCTGGCATACCACGACGATACTCAGACTACCCAGACGCCTACACCCTGTGAAACACTATCTCCTCTATCGGATCATTAATCTCAATAACAGCCGTAATCATACTAATATTCATCATCTGAGAAGCCTTCGCATCAAAACGCAAAGTACTACAACCAGAACTTACCTCCACCAACATCGAGTGAATCCACGGCTGCCCACCTCCATACCACACCTTCGAGGAACCAGCCTTCGTCCAAGTACAAGAAAGGAAGGAATCGAACCCTCGTACGCTGGTTTCAAGCCAACCGCATCAAACCACTTATGCTTCTTTCTTATGAGACGTTAGTAAACCTATTACATAGCCTTGTCAAGACTAAATCACAGGTGAAAATCCTGTACTTCTCACTATGGCTAACCACTCACAATTCGGATTTCAAGATGCCTCATCCCCTATCATAGAAGAACTCGTTGAATTCCACGACCACGCTCTAATAGTTGCGCTAGCAATCTGCAGCCTAGTTCTTTACCTTTTAACACTTATACTAATAGAAAAGCTCTCCTCAAACACTGTAGATGCCCAAGAAGTCGAGCTAATCTGAACAATCCTACCAGCTATTGTCCTCATCCTACTCGCCCTTCCATCACTACAAATCCTCTACATAATAGACGAAATTGACGAACCAGACCTAACCCTAAAAGCCATCGGACATCAGTGATACTGATCCTACGAATATACAGACTTCAAAGACCTAACATTCGACTCCTACATAATCCCCACAGCAGAGCTCCCACCAGGACACTTCCGACTACTAGAAGTAGACCACCGCGTTGTTGTTCCTATAGAATCTCCAATTCGCATCATCGTCACTGCCGACGACGTCCTACACTCCTGAGCAGTCCCCTCCCTCGGAGTAAAAACCGATGCAATTCCAGGACGACTAAACCAAACATCATTCATTACCGCCCGACCAGGAATCTTCTATGGCCAATGCTCAGAAATCTGTGGGGCTAACCATAGTTATATGCCAATTGTAGTAGAATCGACCCCACTCGCCCACTTCGAATCCTGATCCACACTATTATCCTCATAATCATTAAGAAGCTATATGCTAGCGCTAGCCTTTTAAGCTAGAGAAAGAGGATTGCCCGCCCCTCCTTAATGACATGCCCCAGCTCAATCCAAACCCATGATTCTTCATCATACTCCTATCATGATTAACCTTCTCCTTAATTATCCAACCCAAGCTCCTATCTTTCACCCCCACCAACCCCCCATCTAGCAAAATCCTAACCACCACAAAATCAACACCCTGAACCTGACCATGAACTTAAGCTTCTTTGATCAATTTACAAGCCCGTACCTTCTAGGAATTCCACTGATCCTTATCTCAATACTATTCCCTGCACTACTCCTTCCATCCCCTAACAACCGTTGAATTACTAACCGCCTCTCTACTCTCCAACTCTGACTCTTTCACCTGATTACAAAACAACTAATAATCCCATTAAACAAAAACGGCCACAAATGAGCCTTACTACTAACCTCCCTAATAACCCTCCTACTCACAATTAACCTCTTAGGTCTTCTACCATATACATTCACCCCAACTACCCAGCTATCGATAAACATAGCCCTAGCATTCCCACTCTGACTAGCCACCCTCCTCACAGGCCTACGCAATCAACCCTCAATTGCTCTAGGTCACCTTTTACCCGAAGGCACACCTACCCCACTAATCCCTGCCCTGATCATGATCGAAACTACTAGTCTATTAATTCGCCCATTAGCCCTAGGAGTCCGTCTCACAGCTAATCTCACAGCAGGTCACCTCCTCATCCAGCTTATCTCTACAGCCACAACCGCCCTCCTCCCCATCATACCGACAATTTCACTCCTAACAGCATTAATCTTATTCCTCTTAACCATCCTAGAGGTAGCAGTAGCCATAATCCAAGCGTACGTCTTCGTCCTACTCCTAAGCCTCTACTTACAAGAAAACATCTAATGGCCCACCAAGCCCACTCCTACCACATAGTAGACCCAAGCCCCTGACCCATTCTAGGAGCAACAGCCGCCCTACTCACCACCTCAGGACTAATCATATGATTCCACTTCAACACATCATACCTCCTGGCCTTAGGGCTCCTATCCATACTCTTAGTTATACTGCAATGATGACGCGACATTGTACGAGAAAGTACATTCCAAGGTCACCACACCCCCACCGTACAAAAAGGCCTACGATACGGAATAATCCTATTCATCACATCAGAAGCATTCTTCTTCCTCGGCTTCTTCTGAGCCTTCTTCCACTCTAGCCTAGCTCCCACCCCAGAGCTAGGTGGCCAATGACCTCCCACTGGAATCAACCCGCTCAACCCCCTAGAAGTCCCCCTACTAAACACAGCTATCCTACTCGCTTCCGGTGTTACTGTTACATGAGCCCACCACAGCATCACAGAAAGCAACCGAAAACAAGCCATCCAAGCACTTGCCCTAACCATCCTACTAGGGTTCTACTTTACAGCTCTCCAAGCCACAGAATACTATGAAGCGCCCTTCTCCATCGCCGATGGAGTATATGGTTCAACTTTTTTCGTCGCCACAGGATTCCATGGCCTCCATGTCATCATTGGATCCTCATTCCTTTCAGTCTGCCTCCTACGACTAATCAAATTCCACTTTACATCTAACCATCACTTCGGATTTGAAGCAGCAGCCTGATATTGACACTTCGTAGACGTTATCTGATTATTCCTCTACATGACCATCTACTGATGAGGATCATGCTCTTCTAGTATACTGATTACAATCGACTTCCAATCCTTAAAATCTGGTGGAACCCCAGAGAAGAGCAATTAACATAATCACATTCATACTCACCTTATCCCTTATCCTATCCATCCTCTTAACCACATTAAACTTTTGACTTGCCCAAATAAACCCAGACCTAGAAAAACTATCCCCGTACGAATGCGGCTTCGACCCCTTGGGATCCGCTCGACTCCCATTTTCAATCCGATTCTTCCTCAGTAGCCATCCTCTTCCTCCTCTTCGACCTAGAAATTGCCCTCCTCCTGCCCCTCCCATGAGCCAGCCAACTTCAATCCCCTGTCACCACACTAACTTGAGCCTCCACCCTTATTCTCCTACTAACACTAGGACTAATCTATGAATGGGTGCAAGGAGGACTAGAATGAGCAGAATAATAGAAAGTTAGTCTAACTAAGACAGTTGATTTCGGCTCAACAGACCATAGCTCAACCCTATGACTTTCTTAATGTCACTCCTCCACCTGAGCTTCTACTCCGCCTTCACCTTAAGTGGCCTAGGATTAGCCTTCCACCGAACCCACCTAATCTCTGCCCTACTATGTCTAGAGAGCATAATACTATCTATATACCTCGCCCTATCGATCTGACCTATCGAAAACCAAGCAACGTCATTCACCCTGACACCTGTACTCATACTAGCATTCTCAGCATGCGAAGCAGGAGCCGGCCTAGCCATGCTAGTAGCCTCAACACGAACTCATGGTTCAGATCACTTACACAATCTAAACCTCCTACAATGCTAAAAATCATCCTCCCCACAATCATACTCATCCCCACAGCCCTCCTATCACCCAAAAAATTCTTATGAACTAACACCACCACGTACAGCCTACTAATCGCCACCCTAAGCCTCCAGTGACTACTCCCCTCGCACTACCCACACAAAAACATAACCCCATGAACTGGCATCGACCAGATCTCATCCCCACTACTAGTCTTATCCTGCTGACTACTACCCCTCATAATCATAGCAAGCCAAAATCACCTTCAACACGAGCCTCCCACACGAAAGCGGATCTTCATTACAACGCTAATCACAATCCAACCCTTCATCCTACTAGCCTTCGCATCCACTGAACTAATACTGTTCTACATCTCATTCGAAGCAACCCTAATCCCTACACTAATTCTCATCACACGATGGGGAAACCAACCTGAACGCCTAAGCGCTGGCATTTACTTATTATTCTATACCCTCATCAGCTCCCTCCCACTACTAGTTGCAATACTATACCTACACATACAAATCGGCACCCTACACCTCACAATACTCAAACTAACCCACCCTCCCCTTAACAACTCCTGAACTGGCCTCCTATCTAGCCTAGCACTACTAATAGCATTCATAGTAAAAGCACCCTTATACGGCCTGCACCTATGACTACCCAAAGCCCACGTCGAAGCACCAATCGCAGGATCAATGTTATTCGCAGCCCTACTTCTTGAGCTAGGCGGCTATGGCATCATACGAGTTACCCTCCTAATAAGCCCCACCTCCAACCACCTATACTACCCATTCATTACCTTAGCCCTATGGGGCGCCCTAATAACTAGCTCAATCTGCTTGCGCCAAACGGACCTAAAGTCCCTCATTGCCTACTCTTCCGTTAGCCATATAGGCCTAGTCATCGCTGCAAGCATAATTCAAACCCACTGAGCATTCTCAGGCGCAATACTCCTTATAATCTCACACGGACTAACCTCTTCCATACTATTCTGCTTAGCTAACACAAACTACGAGCGAACACGTAGCCGAATCTTGATCCTAACACGAGGCCTACAACCCCTCCTACCCCTAATAGCCACCTGATGACTCCTAGCCAACCTCACAAACATAGCCCTCCCTCCAACAACAAATCTTATAGCAGAACTAACCATTATAATCGCACTGTTCAACTGGTCCACTCCAACTATCATTTTAACCGGAATCGCAACCCTACTAACCGCTTCATATACCCTATTCATACTCCTAATAACCCAACGAGGAACCATACCCACTCACATCACATCCATTCAGAACTCAACCACACGAGAGCATCTCCTAATATCCCTCCACATCCTCCCCATATTACTCCTCATCATAAAACCTAACCTAATCTCAGGAATCCTCGCATGCAAGTATAGTTTAACCCAAACATTAGACTGTGATCCTAAAAATAGAAGTTAGACCCTTCTTACCTGCCGAGGGGAGGTTCAACCAACAAGAACTGCTAATTCCTGTATCTGAGTCTAAAACCTCAGCCCCCTTACTTTTAAAGGATAATAGCTAATCCACTGGTCTTAGGAGCCATTCATCTTGGTGCAAGTCCAAGTAAAAGTAGTGGAACATGCCCTACTCCCTAACACCTCCATCCTCCTAACATTTGCAATTATTCTTATACCCATCCTACTGCCACTCATATCAAAAAACTTATCAAACTCCCCAGCCACCATTACACACACTGTCAAAATCGCATTTCTAACAAGCCTAGTGCCAATGACACTATTCATGTACCTAGGCCCAGAAAGCATCACCTCCCACCTAGAATGAAAATTCATCATAAACTTCAAAATCCCAATTAGCCTTAAAATAGATCAATACTCCCTAATATTTCTCCCCGTCGCACTACTTGTAACGTGATCCATCCTCCAATTCGCAACATGATACATAAATACAGAACCTTATATCACAAAATTCTTCTTCTACCTCCTACTGTCCCTAATCGCTATACCAACACTAACCATTGCCAACAACATGTTCCTTCTATTCATTGGCTGAGAAGGCGTCGGAATCATGTCATTCCTACTAATCGGCTGATGACAGGGCCGAGCAGAAGCTAACACAGCCGCCCTCCAAGCTGTACTCTACAACCGAATTGGAGACATCGGTCTAATCCTAAGTATAGCCTGACTTGCTTCCACTACAAACACCTGAGAAATCCAACAAACAACCTCTACCACCCAAACACCTATTCTCCCTCTACTAGGCCTTATCCTAGCCGCTACAGGAAAATCCGCCCAATTCGGCCTCCACCCTTGACTGCCGGCTGCCATAGAAGGCCCAACTCCAGTCTCTGCCTTACTCCACTCCAGCACAATAGTAGTGGCAGGAATCTTCCTACTCATCCGTACCCACCCACTACTAGCCACTAACCAAACCGCCCTAACCCTATGTCTATGCCTAGGAGCCCTATCAACACTATTCGCCGCAACATGTGCCCTCACACAAAATGACATCAAAAAAATCATTGCCTTCTCTACATCAAGCCAACTAGGCCTAATAATAGTTACAATCGGACTAAACCTCCCACAACTAGCCTTCCTGCATATCTCAACCCACGCTTTCTTCAAAGCAATACTCCTCCTATGTTCAGGATCCATCATCCACAGTCTCAATGGAGAACAGGACATCCGGAAAATAGGGTGCCTACAAAAAATCCTACCAACAACCACCTCCTGCCTGACTATTGGTAACCTAGCACTAATAGGAACCCCATTCCTAGCAGGATTTTATTCAAAAGATCTCATCATCGAAAACCTAAATACATCTTACCTAAACACCTGAGCACTCCTCCTAACCCTCCTAGCCACATCCTTCACCGCAACCTACACCCTTCGCATAACCTTACTAGTCCAAACAGGATTCACCCGTACACCCTCAATCACCCCAGCAAATGAAAACGACCAAGCAGTCACCGCCCCCATCACCCGACTTGCATTGGGCAGCATTATAGCAGGCCTAATCATCACATCCTACATCCTCCCCACAAAAACCCCTCCCATAACCATACCTACAACCACAAAAACTGCTGCTATTATCATCACAATCTTAGGTGCCATCCTAGCCCTCGAACTCTCCAACATAACACACATACTAACCCACCCCAAACAAAACAGCCTCCTAAATTTCTCCTCCTCCCTAGGCTTCTTTAACCCATTAACCCACCGACTTAGCTCAACAGGCCTCCTACTCTCCGGACAAAAAATCGCCTCCCACCTAATTGACTTATCCTGATACAAAAAAATAGGCCCTGAAGGACTCGCAGACCTCCAACTCATAGCAGCCAAAACCTCAATCAACCTTCACACCGGCCTAATCAAAGCCTACCTGGAATCCTTCGCTCTATCCATTCTCATCATTCTATCCCTCCATAGACCTGTAAACCAATGGCCCCCGATCTACGAAAATACCACCCTCTACTAAAAATAATCAATAACTCCCTAATCGACCTACCAACCCCCTCAAACATCTCCGCCTGATGGAACTTTGGGTCCCTACTAGGCATTTGCTTGCTAACTCAAATCCTAACCGGCTTACTACTCGCCGCACATTACACTGCTGACACCACCCTAGCCTTTTCATCCGTTGCACACACATGCCGAAACGTACAGTACGGCCGGCTAATCCGAAACCTCCATGCAAACGGGGCCTCATTTTTCTTCATCTGTATTTACCTACACATCGGACGAGGACTCTACTACGGATCCTACCTCTACAAAGAGACTTGAAACACAGGAGTCGTCCTCCTACTAACCCTTATAGCCACTGCATTCGTAGGATATGTCCTACCCTGAGGACAAATATCATTCTGAGGAGCTACAGTCATTACCAATCTATTCTCAGCTGTCCCCTACATTGGCCAAACCCTCGTTGAATGAGCCTGAGGCGGATTTTCCGTAGATAACCCTACATTAACACGATTCTTCACCCTTCACTTCCTCCTCCCCTTTATAATCGCAGGCCTCACCATCATCCACCTCACCTTCCTGCACGAATCAGGCTCAAACAACCCACTAGGCATCACCTCCAACTGCGATAAAATCCCATTCCACCCCTACTTCTCCCTAAAAGACATCCTCGGCTTCATGGTAATACTCCTCCCCCTAATGACCCTAGCCCTATTCTCCCCCAACCTTCTAGGAGACCCAGAAAACTTCACGCCTGCAAACCCTCTAGTTACACCTCCCCATATCAAACCAGAGTGATACTTCCTATTCGCATACGCCATCCTACGCTCCATCCCCAATAAACTAGGCGGAGTACTAGCCTTAGCCGCCTCAGTACTAATTCTATTCCTCACCCCCCTACTCCACAAGTCCAAACAACGCACAATAATCTTCCGCCCACTCTCTCAACTCCTATTCTGAATCCTAGTCACCAACCTCCTTATCCTAACATGAGTTGGAAGCCAACCTGTAGAACACCCCTTCATCATTATCGGCCAACTAGCCTCCCTCACCTACTTCACCATCCTCCTTGTCCTCTTCCCTGCTACCGCAGCCCTAGAAAACAAACTACTTAACTACTAAACTCTAATAGTTTATGAAAACATCGGTCTTGTAAACCGAAGAATGAAGGCCACTCCCCTTCTTAGAGTTTGCCGCTCGGAAAAGAGGGAATTAAACCCTCACCTCCAACTCCCAAAGCTGGTATTCTACATTAAACTATCTTCTGATATCACACCTCCCTACACCGCCCGAATCGCACTATCACACCTCCCTACACCGCCCGAATCGCACCACGAGACAATCCACGAACAACCTCTAACACCACAAATAACGTAAGCAACAACCCTCACCCCGCCACCAGAAACATCCCGACCCCACAAGAATAAAACATAGCTACACCACTAAAATCCAACCGGACAGAAAACATCCCTCCACCATCAACAGTCTCTACCCCCAACTTCCACCCCTCAACAAAACCCCCAACAACAACCCCTACAACCAATACCACAACAAACCCCAAACTATAGCCTACAACACGCCAATCATCTCAAGCCTCAGGAAAAGGATCCGCTGCCAAAGACACCGAGTACACAAACACCACCAACATGCCCCCCAAATATACCATAAATAGAACAAGTGACATAAATGACACACCCAAACTTAGCAACCAACCGCAACCAGTGACAGATGCCACAACCAACCCAACAACCCCATAATAAGGAGAAGGATTAGACGCCATCCCTAACCCCCCCAAAACAAAACTAAACCCCAAAAAAAACACAAAGTAAGTCATAGCAGTTTCCGCTTGGCCTTTCTCCAAGGACTGCGGCCTGAAAAGCCGCCGTTGTAAACCTCAACTACAGAAACTAACGAAAAACACAGGACACAATGCAGGACCCCCCCTACCCCCCTGCATTTGTGTCCTATGTACTACAGTGCATCGATTTATTTACCATATTCATGACCCCCATACGTATTAAAGTCAACATGTAATGTAGTCACATGATCCACATCTATGTACCCAGGCATATTATCTATTTCCAGGTTCCATATCCACATAATCCTCAAACGATCCATTAATATGTCCATGTATTAAGGCATATATGTAGACGAGCTATAACCTCCCCGACGCATTCTCCGTCCAGAGGACTAGAACTTAATGATACCTTAGACATAATAGGTTATTACTTCGTACTAAACCCATGGAAAGCCAGTTTGTGCATACCCTCAATATCCATACGGAAGTGCCCTAGTACAGACTATGCTTGGTGTAGTCCATAACATGAGATATCTCCTGAAGTACATAAAGCAGGGACCAGGTTATCTATTAATCTTACACCTCACGTGAAACCAGCAACTCGACGCGAGAAGTATCCATCACGACTAGCTTCAGGCCCATTCTTCCCCCCTACACCCTAGCACGACTTGCTCTTTTGCGCCTCTGGTTCCTATGTCAGGGCCATAACTTGCCAATTCCCATGACCTCGCTCTTCACAGATACATCTGGTCGGGGTCATACCTCACCATTTCAGTCCGTGATCGCGGCATTTCCCCGACCTTGGCGCCTTTGGTTTTTTTTCTCTCTCTCTCCCGCAGCTCGCCCCTCAAGTGCGGCGGGCACATTGGTTTATATTCTGCACCTAAATTATGCGTTACCAACTAATCTCGACCTCAGGTACTACTGGCGTTACGGCTTAAAGATAACCGGTATCACCTTGACACTGATGCACTTTGTCTTCCATAACTCGGCTGGATGTAATGGATTAAGGACATACAGAGCTTCGCCCGCGAGATGCACCCTTTCGAGCATCTGGTTATGGTGTGTCCGCAAGTACCTACAAATGCTGCATATTAGTGAATGCTCGCAGGACATAAATTTCCACCATTTTACCCTATTTACTTCCTCTAACTTTCTAAGCAACACGGCTAACTTTCAACTAAACACTCAAAATACCGACCCAAAATCTTGTAAATTTCACTTTCTTTTTCTTTTTTTTTCCTATGATTACCACTGGAGTTCCATTAATAATTCATCATACGATTCATACGTACGTATGTTAATCCTCTGACAAACCATTAATAACTCATCAAATTTTTCCATTATTTGTTGTTGATTTTTCATCATTCACCCATCTAATATTAACCGAATTTAGCCACACTTTTCCCATTTTCACTCATCAATTGTCCAAAACATTAGACCAATTAAGCCACTCTCCTCATCACCCGCTCACTCACCAACTCTTGTCCAAAACATTAGACCAATTTAAGCCACTCTCCTCATCACCCGCTCACTCACCAACTCTTGTCCAAAACATTAGACCAATTTAAGCCACTCTCCTCATCACCCGCTCACTCACCAACTCTTGTCCAAAACATTAGACCAATTTAAGCCGTACAAGTAACCGCCGAAAAACAAACAAACAAACAAACAAACAAACAAACAAACAAACAAACAAACAAACAAACAAACAAACAAACAAACAAACAAACAAACAAACAAACAAACAAACAAACAAACAAACAC